TTCTGAGGAGGAAGAGGCAAAAGAAAAGGCAAAAAAAATTGCAGATAAAAAAAACGAGAATGAAAGGATAGCAATAGCAGAAACTTGGGATACTATTATATTTGCTCAAGCAATAAGAGGTACTATGTTAGTAACCCAATCGATTCTTAGAAAATACATCATATTGCCTTCATTGATAATAGTTAAAAACCTCGGCCGTATGTTCTTATTTCAATTCCCCGAGTGGTACGAGGATTTGAAGGAGTGGAATAGAGAAATGCATGTTAAATGCACCTATAATGGTGTTCAATTATCAGAAACAGAATTTCCGAAAAACTGGTTAACAGATGGTATTCAGATAAAAATCCTATTTCCTTTCTGTCTGAAACCCTGGCGCAAATCCAAACTACGATCCCATCATAGAGATCCAATCCAAAAGAAAGGGAAAACAGAAAATTTTTGTTTTTTAACAATCTGGGGAAGGGAAACCGAACTACCTTTTGGTTCTGCCCGACAACAACCTTCCTTTTTTGAACCTATTTATAATGAATTCGAAAAAAAAAAGAGAAAAGTGAAAAAAAAAATTTTTCTAGTTCTAAGAGTTTTCAAAGAAAAAATAAAACAGTTTATAAAGGTCTCAAAAGAAAAAACAAGATGGATTATCAAAACGGTTCTATTTTTAAAAAGAATAATAAAAGAGTTTGCAAATGTAAATCCAATTTTATTATTTGTATTGAAGAAAGTATATGAACCGAATGAAAATGGAAAAGATTCCATAATCATAAGCAGTAATAAAATTGTTCCTGAATCGACCATTCGAATTAGATTCATGAATTGGGCAAATTATTCACTGACAGAAAAAAAAAAGAAAGATCTGTCCGATAGAACAACCCTAATCAGAAATCAAATAGAAAGGGGTGCAAAAGACAAAAGAAAAATATTTCTAACTCCGGATATAAATATTAGTCCTAACGATACAAGTTGTGATGATAAAAGATCGGAATCGCAGAAACATATTTGGCAGATATCAAAAAGAAGAAGTAACAGATTCATATTCATACGCAAATGGCACTATTTTTTTACATTTTTCAACGAAAGAATATACATACATATCTTTCTATGTACTGTTAATGTTTCTAGAGTCAATGTACAACTTTTCCTTGAATCAACAAAAAAGATTATCGATAAATACATTCACAATGATGAAAAAAATAAAGAAGGGATTGATGAAACAAATCAAAAAAAAATTAACTTTATTTCGACTATAAAAAAGTATCTTTCTAATATTAGTAATAATAAATCAAAGATTTCTGGTGACCTATATTCCTTTTCACAAGCATCTGTATTTTACAAATTATCACAAATCCAAGATATTAATAAGAAGTATCATTTGAGATCTCTACTTCAATATCGCGAAGCATATCTTATTCTTAAGGATAGAATCAGGAATTTTTTTGGAACACGAAGAATATTAGATTCCAAATCAAGGCATAAAAAACTTCCGAATTCTGGAATGAATGAATGGAAAAACTGGTTAAGGGGTCATTATCAATACAATTTATCTCAGGCTAGGTGGTCTAAATTAGTACCACAAAAATGGCGAACTAGGGTCAATCGGCGTCGTACGATTCAAAATAAAGACTCAAAAAAGAATTCATATGAAAAAGCCCAATTCATTCATTACGAGAAAAAAAATGATTATGAAGTGAATTCATTGACGAGCAAAAAAGCAAAATTAAAAAAAAACTACAGATATGATCTTTTTTCATATAAATATATTAATTATGGGGATAGGAAAGACTCATATATTTATCCATCCTCATTACAAGTAAACGAGGACCGAGAGATTCCATATAATTACAACACACCTAAAATTGAACCATTTTATGTACTGGGGGATATATCTATTAGTGATTATCTAGGAGAAGAGTATATTATTGGTACGGGTAAAAGTACGGATAGAAAATATTTGGAGTGGAAAATTTTCGATTTATTTCTTAGAAAGAATATCGATATTGAGTCCTGGACCGATACGGATACCGGGACCAACATTAATAAAATGACTAAGACCGAGACTGATTATTATCAAATGATTGATAAGAAAGATCTTTTCTATCTCACGATTCATCAAGAAATCAACCCACCCAATCAAAAAAAAAACTTTTTTTTGATGGGAATGAATAAAGAAATGCTATATCGTCCCATATTAAATACGAAATCTTGGTTCTTCTCAGAATTTGTGCCACTTTATGATGCATATAAGATCAAACCGTGGATTATACCAATCAAATTACTTCTTTTCATTTTTAATGGAAATGAAAACATTAGTGAAAACAAAAACATTAATGGAAATCAAAAAAAGGATCTTCGTATATCATCTAATCAAAAAGAATATCTTGAATTAAAGAATCGAAATCAAGAAGAAAAAGAACAGCTCGGCCACGGAAATATTGGCTCAGACGTACGAAAACGACAAAAAGATTTTGAAAAGGATTACACGGAATCAGACATTCAAAAACGTGAAAAGAAAGGACAACCCGAGAGTAACAAGAAAGCAAAACTAGAGTTATTCCTGAAAAAAGATTTGCTTTTTCAATTGAGATGGGATGATCCTTTGAATCACAGAATTTTCAATAATGTTAAGATATATTGTTTCCTGCTTAGACTAATAAATGCAAAGGAAATTGCTATATCCTCTATTCAAGGAGGAGAAATGCACCTGGATGTAATGTTAATTCAGACGAATCTAACTCTTCCAGAATTGATAAAAAAGGGAATATTAATTCTCGAACCAGTACGTCTGTCTATAAAATGGGATAGACAATTTATTATGTATCAAACCATAGGTATCTCATTGGTCCATAATAATAAATGCCAAACTAATGGAAGATATCGAGAAAAAGGATATGTTGATGAGAATTATTTCAATGGATCCATTGTACAACATAAAAAGATGCTTGTGAATAGAGACGAAAATCATTATGATTTGCTTGTTCCTGAAAATATTCTATCCCCTAGGCGTCGTAGAGAATTGAGAATTCTAATTTGTTTCAATTCCGGAAATAGGAATGTTATGGATAGAAATCCGGTATTTTTCAATGACAACAATGTAAGGAACTGGGGGCAATTTTTGGATGAGGACAAGCATATTGATACAGATATAAATAAATTCATTCAATTCAAATTGTTTCTTTGGCCCAATTATCGATTAGAGGATTTAGCTTGTATGAATCGCTACTGGTTTGATACCAATAATGGCAGCCGTTTCAGTATGTCAAGGATACATATGTATCCACGATTCGGAATTAGTTGATGGTTGGTACATTTCCTATATATCAGGTGTCGGGTCTGGTATATGAATGTACACACACGCTGTGTTACATTCTAATACATGATACCGATTCAATAACGTCTCAATTGGATTGAATCTAGAAATGATTCGGCAGAATCTTCTTAGGTCAAAATAATTTTCTTTTGTGGGTACAGAAATTGCCCTTCTATCGAATCAAATTACAAATTGTACTTACAATTCATTTGAATTTAATTTTGATTTGATTTGATAGAATAAAGTAATATATGAATAAATCCAGATTATTGGGTGTATCAGATCAAAATAACTGACATTATTATTATTCCTGATTGGTAAAATCCATATCTGTGGAAAAAAAAAGAGAGAGAAATTTTATTTTTATGGTTATGGTCAAAAATTCATTCATCTCAGTTATTCCGAAAGAAGAAAAAAACAAAGGGTCTGTTGAATTTCAAGTAATCAGTTTCACCAATAAGATACAGAGACTTACTTCACATTTTGAATTGCACAGAAAGGATTATTTATCTCAGATAGGTTTGCGGAAAATTCTGGGAAAACGTCAACGACTGCTGGCTTATTTGTCAAAGAAAAATAGAGTGCGTTATAAAAAATTAATCGATCAATTAGATATTCGGGAACCAAAAACTCGTTAATTTGAAAATTATTTGAATTCTTTGGTTTATTAGATCTTGAATTTTGATGAACCTCATTTATTTCGTTTTCGGCAATTCATAGAATAATGGATCGGAGAAGAAAACATATGAATGTACCGGCTACAAGAAAAGACCTCATGATAGTTAATATGGGTCCTCACCACCCATCAATGCATGGTGTTCTTCGACTTATCGTTACTCTAGATGGTGAAGATGTTATTGACTGCGAACCCGTATTGGGTTATTTACACAGAGGGATGGAAAAAATTGCGGAAAACCGAACAATTATACAATATCTTCCTTATGTAACACGTTGGGATTATTTAGCTACTATGTTCACAGAGGCAATAACGGTAAATGCACCAGAACAATTAGGAAATATTCAAGTACCCAAAAGAGCCAGCTATATCAGAGTAATTATGCTGGAGCTGAGTCGTATAGCTTCTCATTTATTATGGCTTGGACCTTTTATGGCAGATATCGGTTCACAGACTCCCTTCTTCTATATTTTCAGAGAAAGGGAATTGCTATATGACCTATTCGAAGCTGCCACAGGTATGCGAATGATGCATAATTATTTCCGTATCGGGGGAGTCGCTGCTGATCTACCTCATGGCTGGATAGATAAATGTTTGGATTTCTGCGATTATTCTTTAACAGGAATTGTTGAATATCAAAAGCTTATTACGCAAAATCCCATTTTTTTGGAACGAGTTGAAGGGGTGGGCATTATTGGTGGGGAGGAAGCAATAAATTGGGGTTTATCGGGACCAATGCTACGAGCTTCCGGAATCCAATGGGATCTTCGTAAAGTTGATCATTATGAGTGTTACGATGAATTCGATTGGGAAGTCCAGTGGCAAAAAGAAGGAGACTCATTAGCTCGTTATTTAGTACGAATCAATGAAATGACGGAATCCATAAAAATTATTCAACAGGCTCTAGAAGGAATTCCGGGGGGGCCCTATGAGAACTTAGAAGTTCGACGCTTTGATAGAGCAAGTGATTCCGAATGGAATGGTTTCGAATATCGATTCATTAGTAAAAAGCCTTCTCCCACTTTTGAATTGTCGAAACAAGAACTTTATGCAAGAGTAGAAGCCCCAAAGGGAGAATTGGGAATTTTTCTGATAGGGGATAATAGTGTTTTTCCTTGGAGATGGAAAATTCGTCCACCTGGTTTCATCAATTTGCAAATTCTTCCTCAGCTAGTTAAAAGGATGAAATTGGCTGATATCATGACGATACTAGGTAGTATAGATATCATTATGGGAGAAGTTGATCGTTGAAATGATAATTGATACGACAGAAGTACAAGCTATCAATTCTTTTTCCAGATCGGAATCCTTAAAAGAGGTCTATGACCTCTTATGGCTGCTTGTCCCTATTTTTACTCCTGTATCGGGAATCACAATAGGCGTACTCGTGATTGTGTGGTTAGAAAGAGAAATATCTGCAGGGATACAACAACGTATCGGGCCTGAATATGCCGGCCCCTTGGGAATTCTTCAAGCTCTAGCAGATGGGACCAAACTACTTTTGAAAGAGGATCTTCTCCCATCTAGAGGAGATGTTCGTTTATTCAGTATGGGGCCATCTATAGCGGTCATATCAATTCTACTAAGCTATTTAGTAATTCCTTTTGGCTATCGCCTTGTTCTAGCCGATCTCAGTATAGGCGTTTTTTTATGGATCGCTATTTCCAGTATTGCTCCTATTGGACTTCTTATGTCAGGATATGGATCGAATAATAAATATTCCTTTTCAGGTGGTCTACGAGCTGCTGCTCAATCTATTAGTTATGAAATACCATTAACTCCGTGTGTGTTATCAATATCTCTACGTGTGATTCGTTGGAACATGAACCTTTACCCCTTTCCTGGAAATAAAGGAAAGGGGTTGGATGTGTTGAATAGATACCTTTCTTTTTTTATTCATCATTCGGGTCAATGAGTTAAACCAGATAGTTATATGAGTGAAACAAAACAGCTTATGAATTTGCAGTAAGAAGATTGATTCTCATTCCCTATGTACGAGAGTAAAGTGGAAGTAAACATAAGCGGTCGAAACTGTTTACCCCAAGATTGGTTGATTAGTCATCATGACTTGAAGCGGGTGCAAAAGATCAACTGTATGGAGTTTCTACTATTGTATTGTATGTTGTTGTATGTTGTATGTATTACCATATCAGGGATCAATCAAAAATGAGTGGACGGTTAGGAACACGAAGGTACACAAAGGATTAGTGATGAAGATAATGTAAGGTATCCAAAGGGATATTTCTGCATAACATAAAAGGAATCATAATGAGGGCTTTAAGTTCGTAGAAATGATCAAGCAGTACTTCCTCACGATTCCGATCCAGAGTATGCTTCTATCCACTGATTAAATAAATGACTGTCGAGAACGAAGTAATCCTTTGATTTTATTTTTTAGAAACCCCCCTTCTGAGTGAGAAAGAAGAACAGGAACGAAAGAAATGGAATGCAATAGGAAAACTGAATAATAAGAGATCTTTGTTTATTCTTTCTTTCCTCAATCCTATCCATATTCATACGGATAGAATTCTTATAATGATTTATCAACTATAACTCATGAATTAGTGTCTAATTATTTTTCGTACGAAAAGTATGGGTCGAAATATCTATTGAAACAACGAGTATTTTATTGAAGGATTAAGTTATTACTGAACTAAAAGAATTCTAAGTCTAATTAGAAAATAAAGGATGAGATCAATTCGGAAGCGCTTTTTTTTATTATGGCGGACGGAATTCCATTGGTCTAATTCGGGACTCTTCGATACATTGTTACTCTAATCTACACTACAAACATGCCGAGGTAATAATGAACCAGTCCTTAGATTTATTTGTAGCCATCGAGGAGCCGTATGAAGCTGAGGTCTCATGTGCGGTTCTGGAATAGCGATGGGAATAGTGATGTTATCATCGACTATGATTATCTAACAGTTCAAGTACAGTTGATATAGTTGAGGCACAGTCAAAATATGGGTTTTGGGGGTGGAATCTGTGGCGTCAACCTATAGGGTTTATAGTTTTTCTAATTTCTTCCCTAGCGGAATGTGAAAGATTACCTTTTGATTTACCAGAAGCAGAGGAGGAATTAGTAGCAGGTTATCAAACCGAATATTCAGGTATTAAATCTGGTTTATTTTACGTTGCTTCTTACCTAAATCTACTAGTTTCTTCATTATTTGTAACAGTTCTTTACTTGGGCGGGTGGAATTTCTCTATTCCGTACATATTCATTTCTGAACCTTTTGGAATAAATAAAACAGGGGGAGTCTTTGGAATGACAGTTGGTATCCTTATTACATTAGCTAAAGCTTATTTGTTCCTGTTCATTCCTATCACAACAAGATGGACTTTACCTAGGATGAGAATGGACCAGCTATTAAACCTTGGGTGGAAATTTCTTTTACCTATTTCTCTAGGTAATCTATTATTAACAACTTCTTCCCAACTCGTTTCGCTATAACAAAATATGATATTCTAGATTCATAACCTATCTAGAGCAAGAGAAAGAAACATCAAACTATTCATGGATATCCACGATATGTTCCCTACGGTGACTGGGTTCATGAATTATGGTCAACAGACAATACGAGCTGCAAGGTATATTGGTCAAAGTTTCATGATTACCTTATCTCACGTGAATCGTTTACCTGTGACTATTCAATATCCTTATGAAAAATCGATCACATCGGAGCGTTTTCGTGGTCGAATCCATTTTGAATTTGATAAATGCATTGCTTGTGAAGTATGTGTTCGGGTATGCCCCATAGATCTACCCGTTGTTCATTGGAGATTGGAAACGGATATTAGAAAGAAACGATTGCTTAATTATAGTATTGATTTTGGAATCTGTATATTTTGTGGTAATTGTGTCGAGTATTGTCCAACAAACTGTTTATCAATGACTGAAGAATATGAACTTTCTACTTATGATCGTCACGAATTGAATTATAATCAAATTGCTTTGGGCCGGTTACCAATGTCAGTAATTGGAGATTACACAATTCGAACAATTACGAATTCGACTCCAATCAAAATAATCAGGGGTAAACCTCTTGATTCAAAAACGATTACCAATTACTAAGATTCCGTTTTGATCTAAAGTAAAGGAGTGAGGCTTCTTTCATTTTGCTAGGTCAGTAAATAACTATTGATTGGTGAGAATCAAGGCTTGATTTTGATTTAGAATGGATTCATAGATCTGTGATGATTTCAAAATATACAATTTCGAACTACTCTTTCAGATACAGTAGCGGGATTGATCCAATAACTGTATCTATATAAATCTACACCCCTTTAGGATTCAATTAGGAACGTATCATATACAAGAAAAAAAAAAAATAAGGTAACCTCTTTTTTCTTGGATCGGTTAGTAAGTTTATGAAATATTTCGATTTATTTATCTCTTTTTTTACACATAATGGATTTACCTGGACCAATACATGATATTCTTTTAGTATTTCTGGGATCAGGTCTTATATTAGGAGGTCTGGGGGTGGTCTTACTTACCAACCCAATTTATTCTGCTTTTTCATTGGGACTGGTTCTTGTTTGTATATCCTTATTCCATATTCCATCTAACTCCTATTTTGTAGCTGCTGCACAGCTCCTTATTTACGTGGGAGCTGTAAATGTTTTAATCCTATTTGCTGTGATGTTCATGAATGGTTCAGAATATTACAACGATTTCTATCTTTGGACCGTTGGGGATGGGGTCACTTCACTGGTTTGTACAAGTATTCTTTTTTCACTAATTACTACTATCTCGGATACGTCGTGGTACGGGATTGTTTGGACTACAAGATCAAATCAGATTATAGAGCAGGACCTAACAAGTAACGTTCAACAAATTGGGATTCATTTATCAACAGATTTTTACCTTCCATTTGAACTCATTTCTATAATTCTTTTAGTTGCTTTGATAGGTGCAATTGCTATGGCCCGGCAGTAAAGTAATTAAGTAATAAATACTTAGATCCAAAATAAAATAAATAAAGTCTTGTTTTGTTCTATGTTATCACATCCATTTTCCTTCAGTTCCATTTTCATATTCTATTGTTCATATATGAAATTGAAAGGGGTTTAGTTCGATCCATTACTAATACCTTACTTTGTTTCGTACTTAATTTATATTCTAATCAAATCGGTGAAATTGTTGTTCATATTGAAATGAATCAAGATTGATGAGGGGTTGGTCAATGATGACCGAACATGTACTTATTTTGAGTGCCTATTTATTTTCTATCGGTATTTATGGATTGATCACAAGTCGAAACATGGTTAGAGCACTTATGTGTCTTGAACTTATACTGAATGCGGTTAATATAAATCTCGTAACATTTTCTCATTTGTTTGATAGTCGTCAATTAAAAGGAGATATTTTCTCGATTTTTGTTATAGCTATTGCAGCCGCTGAAGCAGCTATTGGGCCGGCTATTGTTTCATCGATCCATCGTAACAGAAAATCAACTCGTATCAATCAATCGAATTTGTTGAATAAATAGTATTAATGATATAAATAAAGACAGATATCTACAATATATTCACTAATTTAGAACTAGCATGTATGATTCGTATGACCATGCTTGTTGAAACGTAAGAAATCAAAGTATCTTGGCCCTTGCTCATGAACAGGTCCAGAAATAAATTGATTATCAAAAAAATTCTGGTAAACCACTGATTCGTCTGGCGTCTACAACATAATATATATAATTCAATTACTAATGAAGCCAGATCGAAAATTCATAAAGTTCAAAAAATTTATAGATCCAATGTCGCATTCAGTAAAGATTTATGATACATGTATAGGGTGTACTCAATGTGTACGAGCCTGCCCCACAGATGTATTGGAAATGATACCTTGGGACGGATGTAAAGCTAAACAAATTGCTTCTGCTCCAAGAACAGAGGATTGTGTAGGTTGTAAGAGATGTGAATCCGCTTGTCCAACAGATTTCTTGAGTGTTCGGGTTTACTTATGGCATGAGACAACTCGCAGCATGGGTCTAGCTTATTGATACGTTCTAGAAAAATCCACTTGAATCCATTTGATTCCTCTTTACCGACAAAAACCCGTACTCGAGAAATTATTCCGAGCGCGGGTTTTTCTGGTCAAAGTCTATCTTGTCTTTACCACGAGTTATTTTCCTTGGTTAACAATAATTGTTGTTTTGCCGATATCCGCGGGTTCGTCAATTTTCTTTCTCCCTCGTAGAGGGAATAAAAATAAGGTGGTTCGGTGGTATACTATCTGTATATGCTTATTAGAACTCCTTCTAACGACCTATGCGTTCTGTTATCATTTCCAATTGGACGATCCATTAATCCAATTAGAGGAGGCTTATAAATGGATAAATACTTTTGATTTTCACTGGAGACCGGGAATCGATGGACTTTCCATAGGACCCATTTTACTGACGGGATTCATCACTACTTTAGCTACTTTAGCGGCTCGGCCAGTTACTAGAGATTCGCGATTGTTCCATTTCCTGATGTTAGCAATGTATAGTGGTCAAATAGGATCATTTTCCTCTCGAGACCTTTTACTTTTTTTCCTCATGTGGGAATTAGAATTAATTCCTGTTTACCTACTTGTATCCATATGGGGAGGGAAGAAACGTCTGTACTCAGCTACAAAGTTTATTTTGTACACAGCGGGGGGTTCTATTTTTCTCTTAATGGGAGTTCCGGGTATGGCTTTATATGGCTCCAATGAGCCAACATTAAATTTGGAAACATTAGCTAATCAATCGTATCCTTTGGGATTGGAAATAATATTCTATTTTGGCTTCCTTATTGCTTATGCTGTCAAATCGCCGATTATACCCCTACATACATGGTTACCAGATACCCATGGAGAAGCACATTACAGTACATGTATGCTTCTAGCGGGAATCTTATTAAAAATGGGAGCGTATGGATTGGTTCGGATCAATATGGAATTATTACCCCATGCTCATTCTATATTTTCTCCCTGGTTGATGATAGTAGGAGCGATTCAAATAATCTATGCAGCTTCAACTTCTTTCGGTCAACGCAATTTAAAAAAGAGAATAGCCTATTCCTCCGTATCTCATATGGGTTTCACACTTATAGGAATTGGTTCCATAACCGATACGGGAATCAATGGAGCCATTTTACAAATAATCTCTCATGGATTTATTGGTGCTGCACTTTTTTTCTTGGCAGGAACGAGCTACGATAGAATACGTCTTGTTTATCTCGACGAAATGGGAGGAATAGCTATCCCAATGCCAAAAATATTTACCATGTTCAGTAGCTTCTCGATGGCTTCTCTTGCATTGCCAGGAATGAGTGGTTTTGTTGCGGAATCAGTAGTATTTTTTGGAATAATTACTAGCCCGAAATATCTTTTAATGCCAAAAATACTAATTACTTTCGTAATGGCAATTGGAATGATATTAACTCCTATTTATTCATTATCTATGTCACGTCGGATGTTTTATGGCTACAAGCTATTCAACGTTCCAAATTCTTATTTTTTTGATTCTGGACCACGAGAACTATTTGTTTCGGTCTGTATCCTTCTACCTGTAATAGGTATTGGTATTTATCCTGATTTCGTTCTCTCGCTATCAATTGACAGGATAGAAGCTATTCTATCTATTTATTTTCATAAATAGTTTTCATCAATAAGACATTACATTAATGTAAAAGAATTGTGTGATTTTTAAAAGCGTTCACTGTATAATGCAATGAAAGAAAAAAAAAATGAAGTGAATTATAATCAGATACATCTAAAGTTTTTTCGAACCATTTGAATCAAGTAGTGATTCAAATGGTTCGAAAAAACTTGCACAAACCTTCTTTATATAATATACGGGACGATGTTCCTATGTATTCTTCAGGCCCTTTCTTCAATTAGTTGTTAATGTGAATGAACCATAACTATGTAGTCCTATTCCTAATAGGTTGACCCCAAAATAGCATATCCAAATTATAAGAAATCCTATAGAAGCCACAATTGCCGAATCCACACCCTGAAAGCTCTGATTTGTTCTACTATGTAAATAAATCGCGAATATGGTCCAAGTAATAAATGCCCAAGTTTCCTTGGGGTCCCAATTCCAATAAGACCCCCATGCCTCATTAGCCCATACTGCTCCCGAAAGAATACCTATGGTTAAAAAAGTAAACCCTAGACTAATGACACGATAACTACACTGATCTAATTGTTGAGTTAATTGATACCTGTGATAATTTATAAATGAAAGAAAAGAAGTGTTTTGTAAAACACTTCTTTTTTCATTCACAAAGGAAAATGACCCAATTAATAAATGATTGCTTTTGCGAGGAATATCTAGGTTTTTTCGAAATGTAATGACTAAAAGAGCTACGGATAATAACGATCCACATAAAAGAGCTGCATAACTCAATAACATCATACTTACGTGCATCATTAACCACTGGGATTGTAGAGCAGGTACTAATATTGCGGATTGATGCATTTCGGTTGAAAGACCCGAAGTGGCAAAGCCTTGGGTAAAAATAGCACTTGGCGCGGTTATTGCGCTTAAATAACTTTTCTGGTTCCGTCTTTTAGGAAACATATGAATAATGGAGAAACTCCACGAAAGAAACATTAAAGATTCATATAAATCGCTTAACGGCAAATGTCTCGAATAAATCCAACGAGTAACTAATAATCCTGTTATACAGAAAAAGGTAGCCATCATGGCTTTTTCTGACAAATGAAATAGTACTACGGTTTGATGGACTAATAAGGTCATCAAATGAATCGTAATAACAATTGAAATGATAGAAAAAGAGATGTGAGTTAATATATGTTCTAAAGTGGCAAATATCATAATTTTTTTTTAGGGGGGTATCCCCAATTACGGAATGGAAATCCGGAATTGAATTCATTATAGGATCTATTGTGCCTTTTTTAGAGGATGCCGCCACTCGGACTCGAACCGAGATGCTCTAGCACTGCTTCCTAAGAGCAGCGTGTCTACCAATTTCACCATGGCGGCTTCATCGAAATAATCATAGTCCATATGATGTTCAATCGTCGAGATTGAGGGATTTAATGCAATCTATTTTAGGAAATGTTAGAATCGATGAATAAAGACCCGTTCAAATAAATATTTAAACGCTCAATAATCCTTAGTATCGTGGCAGGAGGTCATTTTAAACAGTGGGCTTTTCCGTATTATAAGTTCTTCTGGAATAGTTGGAACTAGACGGTTATGCCCTGAGTCCGGGTATAGAACTAAGAATTTTTTTTTTCTCATTTTTTGACGATTCATTTCTCATTTATCTGATTTGATAGATCCGAAACGAAAAAGATTCATTTTTCAATGAACAAAATAAAACAATATTTTTTATATATCACAACTTCATCACTACATCCAAAGGATTTCTATAAAAATTTTGATAGTTTGGTATCAAAGATGTATTAATGATTGGGATCTTCATTTTATACATAACATAATTTGTGTGAGGATTTACCAAACCCATTAGGTATTGGACCGGGCATATCGTATAATAAAAGAGTTTCAATCTTTATTGGAATTCTACTGTATGTACTTTATGTACTTTAACTTAGAAAACTTAGAAAATAAAAATGAAACTGATAAGATCTCTTTATATATAGACTTGAAATCTAATATTAATAGAATCTAATATTAATAGATAAAATAATTTAGATATTAGATCTAGATATATCGATTGATCGATCCTCCAGCTCAACCATGGGATAGGATCCATTGGGGTTGGATTATGTAAGATTGACTCATTCTTTAGTACATAAATATCGATCTAAATGGGATCCTGGCAGTTTTATTATTATTTTTTTTTTTTTTTTCTGTTCGAAATAAGAGGGAGCCCTTGTAGATATGTAGTGATTCAGAGAGCTACAAATCAAAGTTTTAAAATTGATATTTTAATCAATTAGTTTCAATAATCCATTGACTTTGACTACGAATCTTATCCCCGCCTTACTTTGGAACAAAAAAGGGGGCTCTAACCTCGTTCATACTTGTTTCAGATTTTCCAAAAATCTTAATGATGTATAACTATTGGAGATACATAATCCAATAAGCCAATCCCTTCCTAAGAAAAAAAAAGTAAGAGTTTTGTTATTGTGAAAAATGAATCGATGGGGAAAGTTACAATCCCCATCTCGCGAATTATAAAAACCAATCAATGAAAGGTGAAACCTTGTATTTTGTGTCTAACTACTTCTTTCTTTTTTTTTTTTTTTTTTTCAAACAAAAAAAGAAATCATTTTTAGAACCTAGTATACAGAAGAATTTGTATTCTACATACCACAACAGCTAGTTCTATCTCATATTGATGAGTTCAAAACATTAGTTAATGTGAATTCTTCATCTTATAAATTTAATCATCCAATTCATCGAGTCGTGCTGATTCAGATTCAGATCATTCCAAGGCTTTATTACTTGTTTGTCGCACAAAAAAACTTTTTGAATGCCCGGTAGAAATAGATTTAGCTAAAGATAAAGCTTTTGCCGCGGCCTGATATCCCCTTCTTTTCCAAATATTTCTACGAATATGCTTTTTTGACAGAGAAGTACGTTTCTTTGGAACCGCCATTTCAAAATAAAAGGGTCACTCATTTTTATAGTTGGACGTGAAAGACATTTATTGTTCAATTCAAAAAAGATTGTTCTTTCTATTAACTATTAATTATCTATCTTTATTCCATAGCCGATACTTATGCTTACTTCATAACATAGAAAAGTATGGATACAGATAGATGAGCATCGCATATGGTATCATTAAGGATAAAAAAAGAATAGAAGAAAAAAGAAAAAACGATGTGATTTTCAAGGGAATTTTTTTTTCAAATTTTCATTACATCCAATGTTCGAAGAAAGAAAAATTTGTACTGATTGGGGGCTTCATATCTTTATTCAATCTATGTCTACGGGCGGGATCTACTACCGTTGAATCGGATGCCATTGATAAGAATTAAAAAAGTTCCGATTCATATCTCAGTCTATTTTAGATAATATATATATATATATTATAAATGTTATATTTAATAAATCGAAAAGCTTAAGAACCCTTTCCTAATTTAGGAAACCAATAATGAATGTAACCTTTTTCTATTAATTGATCAAGCTCGGAGATAGAGTCCACATAATTAAAATTGAAATTAAATCAAAGTAGTTAATCCGTTAAACAATACATTACTTGATAAAATAAAGGGAATTTGAGTAATTTCTCATTTTAGTTCTATGCGAAGTGACAAGTATTCTAGGATTTTTCATAAACACATAAACATAAGTTTGTTTTATTGGACTAGAAGCCAATTAATTCCAGAATTAGTTAATGACTCTGAAGAAACTAAATAAAAACTAGGTTTATTGGATCGAGTTATTGGCAGATCCTACGATACATATCAGAATAAAGTACTTGAATTTTTGGTATCATTCTTTTTCCTTACTATAATTGATATAAATATGGATAGAAATCACCGTATCGTATGTATATAGTAGAATAATTGAAAATTTCATATTTTTTATCTTAATAAATACCTTCGTTAATAACTAAGTAGTAGCTTTTAACTAGTAACTTGGTTATTTGAAAAATTCTAACTTCTTCATTTGAATTTTTTTTTTTTTTATTATTGCTCCTTCCGGAAGAAATAAGGGCTGGTGAATGGGAAACAATTAATAAGAATAAAAAAAGAAAGTTTGATTTTCTTATGGAACATACATATCAATATGCATGGATCATACCTTTCGCTCTACTTCCAGTTACTATGTCAATAGGGTTGGGACTTCTGCTTGTTCCGACCGCAACAAAAAATTTGCGTCGTATGTGGACTTTTCCTAGTGTTTCATTGCTAAGTATAGTTATGGTTTTTTCGTCCGATCTGTCTATTCAACAGATAAATGGCAGTTCTATCTATCAACATCTATGGTCTTGGACCATCAATACTGATTTTTCCTTAGAGTTCGGCTACTTGATCGATCCACTTACTTCTATTATGTCAATACTAATCACTACGGTTGGAATCGTGGTTCTTATTTATAGTGACAATTATATGTCTCATGATCAAGGATATTTGAGATTTTTTGCTTATATGAGTTTTTCCAATACTTCCATGTTGGGATTAGTTACTAGTTCCAATTTGATACAAATTCATATTTTTTGGGAACTAGTGGGAATGTGTTCGTATTTATTAATAGGTTTTTGGTTCACACGACCGGCTGCCGCAAATGCTTGTCAAAAAGCGTTTGTAACTAATCGTGTAGGGGATTTTGGGTTATTATTAGGAATCTTAGGTTTTTATTGGATAACAGGGAGTTTCGAATTTCGAGATTTGTTCGAAATCTTCAATAACCTGATCCGTAATAATGGGGTCAACTCTTTATTTGCTACTCTGTGTGCCTCCCTATTATTCGTCGGTGCAGTTGCTAAATCCGCACAATTTCCCCTTCATGTATGGTTACCTGATGCCATGGAGGGGCCTACTCCTATTTCGGCTCTTATCCATGCTGCTACTATGGTAGCAGCAGGCATTTTTCTTGTCGCTCGATTTCTTCCGCTTTTCACAGCCATACCTTACATAATGAATCTCATTTCTTTGATAGGTGTAATAACGGTACTATTAGGAGCTACTTTAGCTCTTGCTCAAAGAGATATTAAGAAAAGTTTAGCCTATTCTACAATGTCTCAATTGGGTTATATTATGTTAGCCCCAGGGATAGGCTCTTATCGAGCTGCTTTATTCCATTTGATCACTCATGCCTATTCGAAAGCATTATTGTTTTTAGGATCCGGATCAATTATTCATTCAATGGAACCCATTGTTGGATATTCTCCAGATAAAAGTCAGAACATGGTTCTTATGGGTGGTTTAACAAAATATGTGCCAATTACAAAAAATACTTTTTTATTAGGTACACTTTCCCTTTGTGGAATTCCACCTCTTGCTTGTTTTTGGTCTAAAGATGAAATTCTTAATGATAGTTGGTTGTATTCACCTATTTTCGCGATAATAGCTTATTTCTCGGCGGGGTTAACTGCATTTTATATGTTTCGGACGTATTTACTTACTTTTGATAGTCATTTACATGCTCATTTTCAAAATTACAGTGGCACTCAAAATAGCTCGTTCTATTCAATATCTATATGGGGGAAAGAAGGAACCAAACCAGTTAACAGAAATTTGTTTTTATCAACAATGAATAATAATGAAAAGGTTTCATTTTTTTCGAAGAAGATATACAAAATGAACGGAAATGTAAGAAATCTCATACGCTCCTGTAGGATTTATTTTGAAAATAAAGACACTTCAACGTATCCCCATGAATCAGACAATACTATGCTTTTGTCTCTACTTATATTGGTCCTATTTACTTTGTTCGTTGGATCCATAGGAATTCCTTTCGATCAAGGAGTAATGGATTTTGATATATTATCGAAATGGTTAACTCCATCAATAAACCTTTTACATGAAAATTCGAACTATTCTATAGATTGGTATGAATTTGTGACAAATGCAATTTATTCAGTCAGTATAGCCT